TTTCTGAAAACAGGATTTGGCTCAGGATTGCCCATTTTTCATTCCAGGGTTTCTCTGAATTTGGAAGCTACCACTTAGTAGGTTTCCATACTAAGGCTCAATCCAATCAAGTCCGTAGCGTCTACCAATTTCGCCATATCCCCTTCTTTTATTCCTGTTGGCATCATTCAATTCATTAGATACTGATTCGATGATATCAAAAAATTCCTATTTCTTACCCATCTTCTTTCATCCCTATTGAACCAGTATTTGGTTCAATCAGAAATGATTTTATCATTGATGTATCTGCAATTCAATATGGATGGATATATCCCACATATATCTTCCTCTCCCCCTCTCATTTTTACCGCCCAATCTGTAATACTGGAACGGTCGATATTTATTCTTTTTTTTCGTCCTAGTTCTCTCTCCCCTTTCCGAATGAAACCAGAGGAATGTCTCATTATGATCTGGATTGCATCCTTATCTTATGCTTAGGTCCGATCCGCGATCCATTATATTAATATAATGATATAATGAATAGATAATGAATATTTTATATTCATTTTAATAATTAATAATATAATTATTAAAATAAAATAGAATCAAAATAAAAGAAATAGATAATAAGATTGATATTCATAGTGAAGATCCCAGCAGCTCCCTGAATTCATATATGCACTATTTATATTATGTGTATGTGAGCCTGCTTAGCTCAGAGGTTAGAGCATCGCATTTGTAATGCGATGGTCGTCGGTTCGATTCCGATAGCCGGCTTTTCTCTATTTGTTTGTTCGATTTTTTTCCTTGAGATCAAGGAATATTGAAAAGACTCCTCCTTTTTCTCCAAATGTCGGGTCACCAATCTATTATGTTATGTCGCGGGAACTTCCAACTATGAATAAAAAACTGATTGGAGCAGTTGGATCTCTACAGAATAAATCCTGAAAAGGATCCTTACTTCCCATATATTATATACAAAAAAATCCTTGCCATATATACAAAATAATCCGGATATTGATACAATTCATCTCATTACTCTTTCTAGTACTTCAGTGGGTTTATATCGTTTAGTTCAGTTTTAATTTAGGTTTATTCTATAAAATAAAAATAAAATAAGGAGTCTTTATGTCTCGTTACCGAGGGCCTCGTTTCAAAAAAATACGCCGTCTGGGGGCTTTACCGGGACTAACTAGCAAAAGACCTAGACCCGGAAGTGATCCTAGAAACCAACCGCGCTCCGGGAAAAGATCTCAATATCGTATTCGTCTAGAAGAAAAACAGAAATTGCGTTTTCATTATGGTCTGACAGAGCGACAATTACTTAGATATGTTCGTATCGCCGGAAAAGCAAAAGGGTCAACGGGTCAGGTTTTACTACAACTACTTGAGATGCGTTTGGATAACATTCTTTTTCGATTGGGTATGGCTTCGACCATTCCTGGAGCCAGGCAATTAGTTAACCATAGACATATTTTAGTTAATGATCGTCTAGTAGATATACCAAGCTATCGCTGCAAACCCCGAGATATTATTACTACGAGGGATGAACACAGATCCAGAGCTCTGATTCAAAATTCTATTGATTCATCCCCAAACGAGGAATTGCCAAAACATTTGACTCTTCACTCATTGCAATATCAATATAAAGGGTTAGTAAATCAAATAATAGATAGTAAATGGGTCGGTTTGAAAATCAATGAATTGCTAGTCGTAGAATATTATTCCCGTCAGACTTGAACCTAACATTTTTTCATTTTGCCCCCCTTTTCGCTGAAGGAAATAGATCTAATTTGATCCGGATTTTTATCCCACTCACGTATCACAAATGAAATTCACAAATGAAATGGATCAGCAGTGATATTTTGATCCCTTGTCTGCTCTTTCCGGTCTTTTCCGTACCACAGTAATAAGGAATAGATAATTTCTTCTATCAAAATAAAGGTCTTACTCTTGGAATGATGGTATCAATTTTGTTTGTGGTCGGTAACGTTGGTGAATTAGTAGGTGAAGGTACGGAAAGAGAGGGATTCGAACCCTCGGTAAACAAAAGCCTACATAGCAGTTCCAATGCTACGCCTTGAACCACTCGGCCACCTCTCCCCCATAATCATAAGATTATGACCCAGAAACAAAGTCAATAGCGAATCATTCATATTATTGCAGTACAGGTATGAGACCGATCAATTATAAATAGAAAACCCTTCGTCAAAGAAAGACCTTCCTTCGAGGCTCGGGGGATAAAAAAACAAACACATTTTTCTTGTTAAAAACATGAAAAACCAAACCAAATATATATTCATATTTGTCAAGACGACGATCCCGTCTTATTCCTATTTACATCGGAATTACAGAATTCCTTTTCAGTTTCATATTTCTCAACAACAACTCCTCTTGTGAGCTATCCCATGGATCTATTACAAATTCATGAATCGTCTCTCCTATGGATTGGATTTTTAGATTTTCTATTTTCTGGTGTATACACGCTCTGCACACAAAACGGCTGGTTATTCTTTTTTCTGGTTTGATCATAATCCAATAAAAGTTTCTCGAGTTCTCAGAATCTGTAGGAAAAATTCCTTGATTATTCAACTTCGATGAATCGGATTCCAATATTTCCTACCTATCCCTGCCCAAAAGAAAAGGGCCTATTTTATTTTAGTGGAAGGCCCACATCTTTTTTTTTAGAATTAGTCTATTTTTATGCCATTTCGTACTGTACAATTCCTTTGTTTGTGGGATCATTTTACCACGAGAGGTAATGAGAATAATTCGAAAATGGATTGCTAACTATGCCTAGATCACGTATAAATGGAAATTTTATTGATAAGACCTCTTCAATTGTAGCCAATATCTTATTACGAATAATTCCGACAACCTCAGGAGAAAGGGAGGCATTTACCTATTACAGAGATGGTGCGATTTGATTCTTTTTTTTTTTTACGGACCACCCCCATTCTTACGAGAAAGAGCCTCGGGATGGAAAGAAAAAAGATTATTGAAATAAACCTACGCTTGGTGAAGGTGAAGTTTGGAGATAGAACAATTCCTTCTATCGTGTATCCTCGATTGATGCAGCCTCAGATGCTTCAATTGTCGATTCTAGTATTGAGCGAAAGGTTACACCTATAGGTTCTGTATTGCAGGTTAATCCTACTCCACCAGTACCAATAGGCAGCATAGGGGAAGAAGCACTACACCTAGGAATTAACAACACGAAAACTTTGTTATAAATTAACCCCTTTTCCTTATGGGGATCGGGACTAAAAAGAATGGTTGGGACAACAAACATCCATCTCGTTCGTACTTTGGATACCCGTAGGACCATCAAAGATCGTTGAAGTGACTAATTCCTGGAAATATGGGGCGTTGAGGACAAAGAAATCGTTAGAGTTACCATTTCTATCTAGGAAGAATACGCTTAGTGTTAAGAAAAGACCTCTTACAGGAAGGCTGGCTAGAGATTTCTTGTAAAAACACCAGCCCCTGTCAGTTCATAATAATAATATTTCCATTTTTTGATTCCATGGATTATATTCCCCCTATTACTATGCACCGAAGGGAGGAGCCGTATGAGGTGAAAATCTCACGTATGGTTCTGTAACGGGGATTCTTTGAATAGAATGAACGACCGTAACGGATGTCAGCTCAATCTGAAGGAAATTATGCGGAAGCTTTACAGAATTATTATGAAGCTACGCGACCAGAAATTGATCCCTATGATCGAAGTTATATACTCTATAATATAGGTCTTATTCACACAAGCAACGGAGAACATACGAAGGCTTTGGAATATTATTTCCGGGCACTAGAACGAAATCCATTCTTACCACAAGCTTTTAATAATATGGCCGTGATCTGTCATTACGTGCGGCTATCTCGACTATAGAAAGAAGGAAAGAAAGATAAACCCTGCTAGTAAATACTAGAGGGAAACAAAATGAAAATAGGCTTTCTACATATGGATCGTCCAAAGGGACGATTTTTATCAGCTGTAGCAAAGAAAGAAACTTCATAGGAGCCGAGATAGGAAGAAATAGGTACGGCCTATATACTGGATTCTATGGATAAAGGATCTAATTGATATTGATAGAGTAAGCACCGTAAAGATCAATTAGTGAGGTTTTGTGCCGATACAATAAGGCCTGCTTATGCTTACTTATGTCATAATAATAATAGGAGATAAAAGTTAGGAATCAATTTATGTAATAGAGTTGATCCACTAAGGTATTGAGCAGCGGTGTAGCATCAGATCCCAAAGATAGTAAGTTCTTTCTTTCTTATCGAGGAAAGTCTTTTTCAAAGATTCTATAATCAATTTCTATACGAAACCGAGATAGTTACCTTTCAGAAAACCCTAACAATATAGGGAGGAGATACCTCTGCTTCATTTTTCTGAAGGTGGGAGAAAAGATAAAACTGATTTTTGATCAAAATGAGAGTTTGAAACTCATGGAATTCCCCTCTTCTGGTTATTTGTTTAACCCGAGACAATGGGATAGATTTACGAGAAATCTCATTCCGTTAGAGAGGGTGGATTAAGATGGGACACAAAAAGAATTGATTGCTGAGCCGTATGAGGTAGGAAACTCTCAAGTACGGTTCTAAGGGAAGGAATTGACCCACCTATTCCGACCGGGGAGAACAGGCCATTCGGCAGGGGGATTCTGAAATTGCAGAGGCTTGGTCCGATCAAGCTGCTGAGTATTGGAAACAAGCTATAGCGCTTACTCCAGGTAATTATATTGAAGCACAGAATTGGTTGAAGATCACGAGGCGGTTCGACTAAGAACACTCTCTTTTTTAACTCATTATAATTATAATTGTTTGTGTTTGTTGGATCCATTAATCAAGTGGATCATTCCTCCGGAATGATCCAATCAAGGAATTTCATTATATCCCTTTTAAGATTGTTCTATTTTATCTGGTACTTCTCTGGTACTTCATAGGGATAAACGATACCGATACAGTACAGACTATATTCCTTTCTCTTATCGATTGCTAATAAAGCTAATAAAAGA